AGCGACCGATCCAGCAGAACAACTCAAAAGATAAAGAAGTATCGTTAATTTCTTCATGCTCGTTCCAAGTTCGAAGTACCATTTGTACAAATAAGAATACCCTTTGTTCCCTGAGTTCTTCTTGATATAGATAGTTATAGGATCTATGAGGCAATTACTTAGAAGTACATTTTGTGCTACAGCCCTTCCTATCTGATAGCAAAGGATCCACCGATCCTGAGACGATCTTACCTGGGATTGAAAATCCCAAGTTTGTCTATGAAGAGCAGATACAATTGTATTAGTGTCTATAATTGATTTCTTCTGTGTAATACTAATCGATAGGGCCTCGTTGGTAAATGCTGCAAGATCTCGTGGACTGGAACCCGTGGTTATGTACCCGAATCTATTAGTATGAAACATTCTATTTTCCAAGCGAAATCCCCTAGTAGATGAAAGAGTGAGAAAGTGCTTTCGTTGGTGTGGAATAGGAAGCCTTCGTATCTTAATGCACGTATTTAATTTTTTCGGACCTATTAGACTGGGATCCAGCTTTTGGGGAATATGAGTCGAAGCAATAACAAGAAGATTTTTAGTGGAACATCTTTCACGACCCCAGGAGAGATGGTTCACTAATAGACCGAGGGATAAGCAATCCGACTCCCACCAACGCATATTATGAATGTTTGGCATCCATATTATGCAAGGAGACATTACTTTTGCTAATTCGAATTGAAGGTTGATATAAAATTGGCGGTCTAGTACCTCCCACAACATCTCCACATCCGCATCCCACCCAGTTAAATCTTCCAGCCTAGAAGTCATACGCCTATCAATCTCCCTCTCATCAATCTGACTCTCATCAATCTGACTCTTATCAATCTTGCTCCCATCACAATTCCGCTCCTCCTTACAACGATACCAATCTTGCTCCCATCACAATTCCGCTCCTCCTTACAACGATTCTCAAGCTTAATATCCTCAATCAAACTATCACCAATAACATTTCCCGCACGACCAGGACTACGAAGACTACGAAGAATGTTAAGAATGCTAGCCACAAGGATCTTAACAAGAGTCCCCAACTCAAGAGTCTCCAAGCCGCTATAGTTATAGTCACCAAAAAATGCCTCAAGCAAAGCAGACAAAAAACTAATAGAAGTAGAAGTAGAAGTAGAACGATTAAAATCAAACTCCTCATCAGAATCATAATCAGAATTAGAAGTCTCTGCAGAATAGCGGAACCTGTCCGTAGATACCGTAATGAAAGGAACATAAGAGTTTGTCGCTAGGTATTTGACCAAATAGGATCGTCCAGTTCCTCTAGAACCTATCACTAAAATAGCACTAGCGGGGGGTAAGGCTAAGCGGAGCGAAAAGTTTTTTACAGGAGATGGGAAGTGAAAACTATTAGCCCCACACGGGGTTTGTGAATAAGTGATTGTCTGATAATGAGCAAGGAATGCCCGTCTTTCCGCTAAACAGGATGTATTGAACTCATAATTCATTAGATACTTTTTATGAATGTCAACTAAGTCCCGCAAGTAATTTGCTCCCGATTGTTCAATCGTTTGATAACCAGAGTCATTCTTTGAGAAATGATCACTATGAGTCAGACTCCATAGAATTTGATCAATCGCAATCCTTTTGTCTGTCGTTAAGGTGCAGAACTGAAGCAAGAATTCTCTTTCTTCATCCTCAATCCACTCACTTCTTGCGACCCAGGATTCTACTTGATCATCAGCCCCATCCCTGTCTACAACCCCATCCCTGTCTACAACCCTATCCCTGTCCACAACCCCATCCCTGTCCACAACCCCATCCCTGTCTACAACCCTATCCCTGTCCACAACCCCATCCCTGTCCACAACCCCATCCTTTTTCACTTTTCTTATCTTCAGCTTTCTTATCTTTCTTATCAGATCTCTTTACTTGTATGACTTAGATGGCTCGTTTTTCTCGAAAAAGCGATTCGATCGATGGGATTGGGTATCTCTATCTTACTTATGAAATCGATGATATGGCTGAGATTGAGCATCAGGCTGAGATTGATATCGCGTCTAAGTAGCATAAACTCCAGTATTTTTTCTAGAAAAGCTTCCAGTTGTTCCGCAGGAACGTCAATAAGGGGGTTCTTTAAAAAACTGCGAATCTTTCTTAATTCTGCATCTCGAAATTCGTCGCTAGTCATAAGATTATTTGGTTCAGGTGTAAAATCAAGATCATCATCATTTGGTTCAGATGTAAGATCATCATTTGGTTCAGATGTAAGATCATCATCTGGTTCAGATGTAAGTGCAACTCAATCATAGATGATGGAATCATCAAAGATTTGACTTTTTCGAACTCTGTCTGTAACCCACTAGAGGCCCGGGAAGCAAAGACAAGATGTGTAGGAACGAGATATCCAGTAACAAGAAAAAGGAAAAGAATTGAATAGAGGAACTCCCTAACATTTGACGATCTCAGATGTGTCGATATCAATGGTGACTCATTATTTCGATGAATTGTTTCTTGGGAC